ACGTTTAAGTTCTTTACAAGTACGGACAATTACAGCTCTGACCACTTCTGATCTTTCTAGAGGCATGTTTGGAACTGCGTCTTTGATCACAGCAACAATAACGTCACCAATATGAGCATATCGACGATTGCTAGCTCCTATGATTCGAATACACATCAATTTTCGAGCCCCGCTGTTATCTGCTACATTCAAATGGGTCTGAGGTTGAATCATATCATTTTTTTATCTGTTTTTTACAATACAAAGGTCGAAGAAAAAAAAGAAATATTTTTTGTAAAAAAAAAAAAAAAGAAACCTGCACCCGTGATTTTTAAGGCCTATTTCTTTTTTATCCCGAAATGATGAATTGAGCTCGTATAGGCATTTTGGACGCTGCTATTGAAATAGCCCTTCTGGCTATATTTTCTGTTACTCCACCCATTTCATAAAGGATTCGACCTGGTTTAACAACAGCTACCCAATATTCGGGAGAGCCTTTACCTGAACCCATACGTGTTTCTGCGGGTCTTACTGTAACCGGTTTATCCGGAAATATACGGACCCATATTTTTCCACCGCGACGTGCATTTCGTGTCATTGCTCGTCGACCTGCTTCTATTTGTCTAGATGTGATCCAAGCGGGTTCAAGTGCCTGAAGAGCGTATTTACCAAAACAAATAGCATTACCTCGAGAGGATATTCCCTTCATTCTTCCTCTATGTTGTTTACGGAATCTGGTTCTTTTGGGGTTATAGTTGATGGTTTTTTTTTGAATTCCATCTCTACTACAGAACCGGACGTGAGAGTTTCTTCTCATCCAGCTCCTCGCGAATAAAATCAATTCAAATTAAAGATTTTGAATTCAATTCAGATATAATATAATTTGAAGTAAGATATACATGTATTTAAGTAAGTAATATATTGAATCATGGATTTCATTTAATCTAGATCAAATCTATCTATTATATATAACTATTATATATAAATTTGTATATCTTGTTTGTATTTGTATAGATAACTAATAACTAAATATATAAAATAACTCTTTTTTCTTATATTTATCTATTTTAGAATGTTAAAACGAATCTTTCTTTTGTTTTATTCTTTATCCTATTGGATTGACCCAAATTTAGCAATCCAAGAAAATAAAGTTTTCGCGGGCGAATATTTACTCTTTCCATTTCTATTTCAGTTCTATCATTAGTTCATAACTTTTCCGAATAGATGAATTGGTCTCTGGGCGGTTCCGCCATCCCGATCAATGAATCATTCGAATGAATTTTCACTAGAATCTTTTGAATTCACAGGTTCCATCGTTCCCATCGCTTCTTACTTAATGGTTAGGTCTGAATTATACAATGGAGCTATTAGTTCTTGAGTCAATATTCTTAGTCTTTATTGGCTCGAAGCTCTTTATTTTTTGTTCGATGAGCAGATCCATTTAATGAGGAATCCGTATTGATGCTTTATTACACAGAATTTTTCTGAGATGATCATAGACCTTACATATTGGAATTATATATCATTAATATACTTTTTCTTTCTTTCTCTCATCCTTCCTTTTATCCATATCCTTTCTTTTTTATTTCGATTGACGACTTATAAGCAGAATTTTTTAATAAAAAAAGATTTCAGTTGCTACAACAATATGAACAATATATCATATCTTGACTGGTTCTTTGGATCCAGATAATACGAAGTGATGAGTTGGTTATTACTTCTATAGTTATTTATTTATATTATTATTATGGGGCTTATTTTTATACTAACCCTAAAAAAACCAACGAGTCACACACTAAGCATAGCAATTTTATCAAAAGATTAATTTAATTTTTATTAAACCCTATAGAATTATAATTGTTCATTTTTTTTTTGAACAGAAAAGAAAAATAAGAAATGAATTTCTTATTTTTTGTTCCATCGCTGGATAGAATGCAAAAGTAAATTAAGGTTTATTATTCCGCGTCTATAAATATCCAAATTTTTATGCCTAATACCCCATAGATTGTTCGAACTGTATAGGAACAATAATCAATTTTAGCTCGAATGGTTTGTAGTGGAACCCTACCTTCTCTGATCCATTCAACACGCGCAATTTCTTTTCCGTCGATACGTCCTGCAATTTGCACTTGAATTCCCTTTGTATCCGCTTGTTCAGTTAATTCTATAGCCTTTTTCATTGCTTTGCGAAAAGAAACTCTATTTTTTAATTGGCCAGCTATAAATTCTGCAAGAATATTAGGGTTTCCATAAGGTTTTTCAATTCGTGTGATAGCAATGTTAAGTTTTCTATTTACAGAATTAATTTCTTTTTGTAAATTCATCTGTAATTCTTCGATTCCTCGGGGTCGACTTTCTATTAATATTTTTGGAAATCCCATATAGATTATGATTTGGATCAGGTCGATTCGTTTTTGAATCTCTATACGTGCAATTCCCTCGACGCCAGAAGATGTTTTCATATTTTTTTGTACATAATTCTTGATATAATTTCTTATTTTTTGATCTTCTTGCAGACCCT